CATTATAATAATGAGAAAAATTTCTGCATATCCGCAAAAATCGGTTAATAATATCAAAATCGGATGAATCGGCCCAAACAGGCTTACTAATGGGATGCCCTAATATATTACAAAATTTCGCTTTAGCCAAAGATCTAATTAAAGGAATAATTGGAACTATTGTATCAAGCTTTTTCATAAGAATTTCGATTAGAAATGAATTTTCTAGCATTTGATTCCGGACCACTGAAAAATTGAGCCGCACATTTGAAAGATAGCCCCCCCAAAAAAAGTGAAATGAATTCTCGGATAATAATGGATTTATATGGATCGTTCCAGGTTGAGACCAAACATCAAAATGACATTGCCAGAAATAGATGAGATAGTGTTTCCATTTATTCATCAAAAGAGGCGCATTCTTTGAAGCCAGAATGGCTTTTCCTTGATATCTAACATAATGAATCAAAGGATCCTTGAAGAATGATAAGGTAGACGAAAAATTCTTAGAAAAGACTTCCACAAGATGTTCGATTTTTGCATAGAAATAGATTCGCTCAAAAATAACGATAAAAGAGTTTAATCGTAAATAAGAGGATCTCTTACGTAGAAAAAGGAAGATGGATTCGTGTTCACATACATAAAAATTATATAGGAACAAGAGAATTCTTGGATTACTTTTTGAAAAAGTAGAAATAAGTTTTTTTTTAGTAATAAGACTATTCCAATTACAATACTCATAAATAAACAATCTTAATAAATGAAAGAAGGGGGGATCTTTCACCCAATATCGAAGACTTTGAACCAAGATTTCCAGATGAATAGGATAGGGTATTTGTACATCTGAAACAAAATTAAAATATGTAAATTTATCCTCGAAAAAGGAAAAAATGGAATGAATTGATCGCAAATTATTAAAAGATTTTATGATTTCCGACTCTTCTAAAGAAGAACGAAATTGTAATTGTCTGGAAAATGGAATTTCCGCGAGGACGGCAAAACCCTCTGATATTTTTTGAGAATACAAATTCTTGTTATAACCCCAAAATGGGTTTTTTTTGTTAGAATCGTTAGCAAAAAGAATCAAATGATTCTGTTGATACATTCGAGTAATTAAACGTTTTACAATTAGTAAACTAGATTTCTTATCATAATCCACATTTTCCACCAAAATGGATCGATTTCTATTTAAATCATGACCGTAGGCGAGTCCATAAATATACTCCCGAAAAATAAGTGGGTATAGGAAGTTCTGTTGGCGAGATCTATCTAGTTCTAAATATATTTGATAGTCCTCCATCTTTAAAATTCGATTTTGTCAAAGAATCAGAGATTCATTGGATTATCAAATGATACATAATGCGATACAGTCAAAACTGGGTATTTATTATATTATTATATATATATTCATTATATATATTCGAATTAGAACGAATATGAATAGATACCTAGAAAATAAAACGGACTCTCTCCACTCGCTTTTTCCATCTGATTGTTCTAGGATAACAAGCTAGTTCGAAATCCTTTATTTTATCCGCCCAATCGCTCTTTTGATTTTGGAAAAAAAAAATATCTTTATCAATATACTCTTTCTTCTACACATTTATTGCCACCTCATAATGGAGAATAGCTAATAGTTAGGACTCATAACAAAACTTAAAAATCCATTCATGGGAAAAGCTTTTCCCGCATCAAGCACTAATATATTTTTAACGTACAATTAGATGGGGTAATCATTCGAATGAAAAAATGAAAGCTCGTTACTTTTTGTTTCCCTATAATTGGAGTTGCCAAGCTCTATCCCTTTATTAATTAAACCCAACTGAATTTTTTTTGTTCCGAGCCGAAAATTAAAATAAAAATTATGGTCGGATCCAATAATAATTAAATATTTTTCGAATTCGCCATTGATACGACATGCTGCTTTTTCCATTCATTCCTTTCTGGATCAGTCGTGGTCTTACAAACTCTACCGAGGGTATGGACAAAACAATCGCTTCATAAAAATGTGTAAAAAATGGAGTCGCACTTAAAAGCCGAGTACTCTACCATTGAGTTAGCAACCCCCTCCCCCAAAAAAGTAGTATGTGTGGATACAATCGAAAAAGAAAAAAAAAAAGCCTCTGTAACGTGAATAAATCAATCAATTTATTCACGATCGGATTATATTTGTTTGATACACTGTTGTCAATATTAGTGTTGAAAAAAAAAAGAGTAGAATCGAGAAAACAAACGAATTCAAATTTGAGAATGAGATATTATTATTCAATATTCAAATTCTAATAAATTCGAATTTGAATTATGTTTTGTTAATAACTTTTCATGCTAATTTGGAATTTATTTTTTATTTAGAATATGAATTCTATTCTAAACTAAAAATAAGAAATAGAAAAAAGAGTCTAAAAAAAAATTTGAAAATAGAAAAAATATATTTCTTATATATTTCTTTTTTGTTATGCAATATGTATCTTTGTATTGTATTCGGCTCAATCCTTTTTTTTTTTAAAGAAGATTGAGCCGAGTT